AAAATAACTTTTGAATCTAAAAGGATGGCTGTTCAATACAAAGGAACTGTTGGTTGGCGAGAATCGTGATTTAATTTGGATTGAAACGAATAATGACTTCAAAATCTCGAGTTTGAAATTCTGCTTTCGAGAATAAGAGTAGACCACCAACTCTATCTATATCAATCCACACCACCCCTATTCAAATTTCATTCAATTAAAATTAAGAAGTATTCTAAAATAAAAAATAGGAAATTCCTTTTTCCTGGTCAGGTCAACAAAGTCATGAAATATTTCGATTTCTTTTTTTCTCTAAAATCAAATGGATTTACCTGGACCAATACATGATTTTCTTTTAGTCTTTCTGGGATCGGGTCTTATATTAGGAAGTCTGGGAGTAGTATTATTTCCAAATCCAATTTATTCGGCCTTTTCGTTGGGATTGGTTCTTTTTTGTATATCCTTATTTTATATTCTATCGAACTCGTATTTTGTAGCTGCTGCGCAGCTACTTATTTATGTAGGAGCTATAAATGTTTTAATCATTTTTGCTGTGATGTTCATGAATAGTTCAGAATATTACGATTACGAAGATTTTCAGCTTTGGACCGTTGGGGATGGAGTTACTTCAATGGTTTGTACAAGTCTTTTTATTTCACTAATTACTACTATTCTAGATACGTCCTGGTATGGAATAATTTGGACTACAAAATCAAATCAAATTTTAGAGCAAGATTTGATAAGTACTAGTCAACAAATTGGAATTCATTTATCAACAGACTTTTTTCTTCCATTTGAACTCATTTCCATAATTCTTTTAGTCGCTTTAATAGGTGCAATTGCTATAGCTCGTCAATAATAAATAATTGAAAATGAGGAATTCAAATAGAATCAAGGTAAAAAAAATGTTCTAATCCTTAAATTTGAGTTCCTGTCTAAAATAGAATAGAAATTTTTGAGTTTTCTATCGCTCTATTCCCAATACATTCCCTTGTTTTGTTCCATACTTGTTAGAATTGACTGGATTGAATTATTGTTCAGATTGAAATGAATCAAGATTGATAAGGAGTTAGTTAATGATGCTCGAACATGTACTTGTTTTGAGTGCCTATTTATTTTCTATTGGTATCTATGGGTTGATCACAAGTCGAAATATGGTTAGGGCCCTTATGTGTCTTGAACTTATATTAAATTCAGTTAATATCAATTTTGTAACATTTTCGGATATGTTTGATAATCGTCAATTAAGAGGAGACATTTTCTCAATTTTTGTTATAGCTATTGCAGCTGCTGAAGCAGCTATTGGATTAGCTATTGTTTCATCAATTTATCGTAACAGAAAATCAACTCGTATTAACCAATCAACTTTGTTGAATAAATAGTATTAATCATATAAAGGGAAATTCTACTATTCAGAAATGAATTCCAATTGGCAGGTTTGATACGGGTAAGGTATGATCGTGTTTGCAAAAACATAAGAAATCAAAGTACTTTTGCCGTCGTTCATAAAAATTAGCAAGTACATTGATTCTGAATCACTTATTGATTCGTCTGGTATCTAAATATAAGATTTATTTATAAGTTAGTTTACTAGACCGAAAATTTATGACGTTAAAAAATGTATAGATCCAATGTCACACTCAGTAAAGATTTATGATACATGTATAGGATGTACTCAATGTGTCCGAGCGTGCCCCACCGATGTATTAGAAATGATACCCTGGGACGGATGTAAAGCTAAACAAATCGCTTCTGCTCCAAGGACCGAGGATTGTGTTGGTTGTAAGAGATGTGAATCCGCCTGTCCAACAGATTTCTTGAGTGTTCGAGTTTATTTATGGCATGAAACAACCCGCAGTATGGGTCTAGCTTATTGATACGTTCCATAAAGCTCTACTTAAATCCATTTTCTTTTTTTTTTACCGACAAAATCCGTGCTCAAAATCAAATTAAAATAATTTGAGCACGGATTTTTCTGGCCCAAGTCTATCTTGTCTTTACCACGAATAATTTTCCTTGCTTAACAACAATTGTAGTTTTGCCAATACTTGCGGGTTCCTTAATTTTCTTTCTTCCACACAGGGGAAATAGAGTAACCCGCTGGTATACTATATGTATCTGTATCTTAGAACTTCTTCTAATGACTTATGCATTCTGTTATCATTTCCAATGGGATGATTCATTAATCCAACTGGGGGAGGATTATAACTGGATCCATTTTTTTGATTTCCATTGGAGATTAGGAATAGATGGACTCTCTATAGGACCCGTTTTACTAACGGGATTCATCACTACTTTAGCTACTTTAGCAGCTTGGCCAGTTACTCGAGATTCTCGACTATTTAATTTCCTGATGTTAGCAATGTACAGTGGGCAAATAGGATTATTTGCTTCTCGGGACCTTTTACTTTTTTTCCTCATGTGGGAGTTAGAATTGATTCCCGTTTATCTACTTGTATCCATGTGGGGAGGAAAAAAACGTCTATACTCAGCTACAAAATTTATTTTGTACACGGCGGGG